ACATACCTACTAACCTTTCGAATTTGAATTTATAATTTGAATTGATGAATATTTAAATTTCGATAATTAAAATACTACTTATTCAACAAATTCGATTGATTGATACGATTTGATTTTCTGTTACGATAAATTGACGAAACAATAGCTGGTCCAATAGCTGCTTCAGCGGCTGCAATAGCTATAACAAAAATGGAGAAAATGTTTCCTTTTAATTCGCGACTATCAAAAAAATCGCAAAATGTTACGAAATTTAGATTAACAGCATTCAATATAAGTTCAAGACACATAATAGCTCTAACCAAATTTCGGCTCGTGATTAATCCATATATACCGAGATAAAATAAATAGGCACTCAAAACAAGTACATGTTCGAGCATCATTGATCAACTCCTTATCAATATCAATCTAGATTCATTTCAATATGAACAACAATTAATTGGTAATTGGATTGCTAGTTTTCAAAATTGATTATTGACGAGCCACCGCAATTGCACCTATCAAAGCAACTAAAAGAATTATCGAAATGAGTTCAAATGGGAGAAAAAAATCTGTTGATAAATGAATTCCAATTTGTTGACTATTATTTATCAAATCTTGTTCGAGAATCTGGTTTGATCTTGTAGTCCAAATAATTCCGTACCATGACGTATTTAGAATAGTAGTAATTAATGAAACAAAAAGACTTGTACAAACTAACGAAGTAACCCCGTCCCCAACAGTCAAAAGATGAAAATCTTTTTGAGATTCTAACCCATTCATGAACATTACAGCAAATATGATTAAAACATTTATAGCTCCCACGTAAATAAGAAGCTGTGCGGAAGCTACAAAATGAGAGTTTGCTAGAATATAGAATAAAGATATACAAACAAGAACCAATCCCAACGAAAAGGCAGAAAAAAGAGGATTGATAAAAAATATCACTCCTAGCCCTCCTAATATAAGACCCAATCCCAGAAAGACTAAAAGAAAATCATGTATTGGTCCAGGTAAATCCATTATATGTAAAATAAGAGAAAAAATTCATGATCTTATTGACCTGACCAGGAAAAAAGAAGTTCAGTTCCTCTATTTATGATATTTCCTAATTGAATGAAATCCTAATGGGTTTGAATTGATGTAGGTACATGGACCAATCACATTTTTATTTGAAAGGAAACTTCTAAACTATTTTCAATCATTATGGTAAACTCATTTTCAATACAAATAAATCTGCGATTCTCATCAACCAATTAAATCAATAGTTGGGATTATTAGGCAAAAAGAAAGAAAAAGAAACTTTTTGAATTTCGATAACATAGTAATTGGGAATTGTTGTTCACTCAAGGGATTTTTTTTCAGGCGAATTCAAAATTGTTCGAATTGTATAATCGTCACTGATTGATATTGGTAAACGACCCAAAGCAATTTGATTATAATTTAATTCGTGACGATCATACGTAGAGAGTTCATATTCTTCAGTCATTGATAAACAATTTGTTGGACAATACTCAACACAATTACCACAAAATATACAGATTCCGAAATCAATACTGTAATTAAGCAATCGTTTCTTTCGAATATCAGTTTCCAATTTCCAATCAACAACAGGTAGATCTATAGGACATACACGAACACATACTTCACAAGCAATGCATTTATCAAATTCAAAGTGGATTCGACCACGAAAACGTTCCGATGTGATCAATTTTTCATAGGGGTATTGAATAGTTACAGGTAAACGATTTGCGTGGGATAGGGTAATCATAAAACTTTGACCAATGTACCTTGACGCCCGTACTGTTTGTTGACCATAATTCATGAACCCATTTAACATAGGGAACATAAAAAAAATTGGATGTTTCTTTCTTTCTCTTGTTTGAGACAAGTTGTGAATCGAGTGAATATAACATATTTTATTTCTTTATAATGAAAGGAGTTGGAAAGAAGTTGTTAATAATAGATTGCCTAAAGAAATGGGTAAAAGAAATTTCCAGCCAAGATTAAAGAGTTGGTCTATTCTCAGCCTAGGTAAAGTCCATCTTGTTAGGATAGAAATGAACAAGAACAAATAAGTTTTAGCTAATGTAATGAAAAGACCAATTGTTATTCCAAAGACTCCATATGCTTCATTTTTTTTGAAAAGTTCAGGAACGAACATGTACGGAATAGAGAGATTCCAACCTCCCAAGTAAAGAACTGTTACAAATAATGAAGAAACTAGTAGATTTAGATAGGAGGCAACGTAAAATAAACCAAATTTAATACCTGAATATTCGGTTTGATAACCTGCTACTAATTCTTCCTCTGCTTCCGGTAAATCAAAAGGCAATCTTTCACATTCTGCTAGAGAAGAAATAAAAAAAATGAGAAACCCTATAGGTTGCCGCCACAAATTCCATCCCCAAAACCCGTATTTTGACTGTGCCTCAATTATATCAACTGTACTTGAACTGTTAGATAATTATAGTCGGTGATAAGATCATTGTTATCATCGCTATTCCAGAACCGTACATGAGATTTTCACCTCATACGGCTCCTTGAGAGACACAAATAAATCTAAGGACTGTTTCGATATTCTTTAATCTTGATACTTTGGTAGGATAGATAGAGTCAAAATCCATCGAAAGGTCCTGAATTAGACCAACGGAATTCTGTCTGCTATACTATCAAAAAAGTGCTTCTGAATTTATCTTATCTTTTACTTTAATTGAACTTAAAAAAAGAAATTTTTCTTTATTATTGAATAATAAGTTAATACTTCAAAAAAATACTCCTTTTATAAATATCAATAAATATTTCACCCTATCATTTTTGATTATGAAAAAGAATTCAATAGAAATTCATGAATCATGACAAGAATATTATCTCTATTAATATAATATGGAGACAGGAAAGCAAGAAAAAAAGTAAAGCATTACTTCGTTCCTGATAGTTATTTGCTTAATCGGTGGATAGGAGCATACTCTGGATCGGAATTATGGGTAGTACTACTTGATCATTTCTACTAATTTTAAGCCCCAATTAGTATTTCTTTTATGTAGAAATATCTTTTCGGATAACTTACATAATCTCTATTACTAATCCTTTGTGTACCTTGGTGTTCCTAATCATCCACTCCTTTTTGCTCCATCTCGATGGTAATTTATGTCATGTATGGTAATACATATAAAGGATAGTAAAAATTCCATAGAGTTTCACTTTTTAACCCGCTTCAATCCATGATAATTAATCAACCAATGTTGGGGTAAACAGTTTTTACCACTTATGTTTACTTTCGCTTAACTCTTGTACCTAGGAAACGAGGCTTAAGCTTTTTACCGCGAATTTTGAAGCTGTTTTCTTTCACTCATCTAACTATCTGGTTTTGTTCATCAACCTGAAGGGCGAATCAAAAATGAAGATATCTATTCAATGCATTTAAGTTAATTTCTAGAAAAAAATAAGGGAAAGCTTATGTCTCAACGAATCACACGTAGAGATATTGATAACACACATAGAGTTAATGGTATTTCATAACTAATCGATTGGGCAGCAGCCCGTAGACCACCTAAAAAAGAATATTTATTATTTGATCCATATCCTGACATAAGAAGTCCAATGGGAGCAATACTTGAAATCGCGATCCATAACAAAACACCAATACTGAGATCAGTTAGAACAAGGTGGTAGCCAAAAGGAATTACTGAATAACTTAGTAGAATGGATATGACTGCTATAGAGGGTCCGACACTGAATAAACTCGTATCTCCTCTAGATGGAAGAAGGTTCTCTTTGAAAAGTAGTTTTGTCCCATCTGCTAGAGCTTGAAGAATTCCCAAAGGGCCAGAATATTCAGGTCCAATACGTTGTTGTATCCCTGCGGATATTTCTCTTTCTAACCACACAATTACTAGTACACCTATTGTGATTCCCAATACAAGAATCAAAATAGGGACAAGCATCCAGATGGTCCTATAGACTTCTTTTAAGATTTCCAATCTAGAAAAGGAATTGATAGCTTGTACTTCTGTTGTATCAATTATCATTTCAACGATCAACTTCTCCCATAATGATATCTATGCTACCGAGTATCGTCATAATATCAGCCAATTTCATTCTTTTAACTAACTGAGGAAGAATTTGAAAATTGATAAAACCCGGTGGTCGAATTTTCCATCTCCAAGGAAAAACACTCTGATCTCCTATCAAAAAAATTCCCAATTCTCCCTTTGGGGCTTCGACTCTCACATAAAGTTCTTGTTTCGACAATTCAAAAGTAGGAGACGGCTTTTTACTAATGAATCGATATTCAAAATCATTCCATTCAGGATCTCTTACTCTATTAAAGCGTCGGATTTCGAAATTCTCATAGGGACCCCCAGGAATTCCTTCCAGAGCTTGTTGAATCATTTTTATGGATTCTGCCATTTCACCAATTCGTATTAAATAACGAGCTAATGAATCTCCTTCTTTTTGCCATTGGACTTCCCAATCAAATTCGTCGTAACACTCATAATGATCAACTTTACGAAGATCCCATTGTATTCCGGAAGCTCTTAGCATTGGTCCTGATAAACCCCAATTTTTTGCTTCTTCTCCGCCAATAATGCCTACCCCTTCGACTCTTTCTAAAAAAATAGGATTTCGTGTAATAAGCTTTTGATATTCAGCAATCTTTGTTAAAAAATAATCACAGAAATCCAAACATTTCTCTATCCAGCCATAAGGTATATCCGCAGTTACTCCTCCGATACGAAAAAAATTATGCATCATTCTCATACCGGTGGCAGCTTCGAATAGATCATATACAAATTCTCTTTCTCTGAAAATATAGAAGAAGGGGGTCTGTGCTCCAATATCTGCCATAAAAGGGCCAAGCCATAACAAATGAGAAGCTATACGACTCAATTCCAACATAATTACTCTGATATAGCTAGCCCTTTTAGGTACTTGAATATTTCCTAATTGCTCTGGTGCATTTACAGTTATTGCTTCTGTAAACATAGTAGCTAAATAATCCCAACGTGTTACATAAGGCAGATATTGTATAATTGTTCGGTTTTCCGCAATTTTTTCCATCCCTCTGTGTAAATAACCCAATATTGGTTCACAGTCAATAACCTCTTCACCATCTAAAGTAACGATTAGTCGAAGAACGCCATGCATTGATGGGTGGTGAGGTCCCATATTGACTATCATGAGGTCTTTTCTTGTAGCTGGTACAGTCATAGGTTTTTGTCCGATTCCTTTTTCATGAATTGCTGAAAACGAAAAAAAGTTCATCAAAATGCAAGATCCAATAAATCAAATAATTGAAAATAACTCTTAAAATGAACGTGTTTTTAGCTCTCGAATATTCAATTGACTAATTAATTCTTTATATCGTACTCTATTTTTTTTTGACAAATAAGCCAACATCCGTTGACGTTTTCCCAGAATTTTCCGTAGACCTCTCCGAGATGAATAGTCTTTTTTGTGTAATTCCAAATGGGAGGTAACTCTCTGTATCTTATTGGTGAAATGGAATACTTGAAATTCAACAGACCCTTTGTTTTCTTCTTTTTTTTCTTCAGAACTAATTAATATGAATGAATTTTTTGTCATAAAAAATTTATTATACTTCTTACGAATATGAATTTTCCTGATCAGTAATAATAATGCGAGCTATTTTAATCAGGTATACCCAATAATATGAATTTCCTTATTGATTCATTTTATCAAAGAGAATTTATAGAGAAAATGAATCAATAATTAATCCAATTAAAAATAGGATTCGGATAGGGATGGTGCATTTCTGCATTCACAAAAGAATTGATACTGAAAAAACATTCTGTTGATTCATTTTTGTATCTAATTGATACATCATTGAATTAGAATCATGTATCACAAATGGAAGATAAGATGTGTGCAGCTATTTATCGACCCGATCCATATTATATGCTAGGGGACATAAGATAAATGTATCATCAATGAATTTTCAATCGTGGATACATATGTATCCTTAACATACTGAAACGACTACCATTAGTAGTATCAAACCAATAGCGATTCATACAAGCTAAATCTTCTAGTCGATAATTGGGCCAAAGATAAAATTTTAATTTCATTAATTTATTTTTCTCTTTATCCAGATCTTTGCTTTCATCGAAAAATTGACCACAGTTTTTTATTCTTACCTTGTTCCTATTGCAAAATAGGGCATTTTTTTCCACATCATTACTATTCTTTGAATTGAAACAAAAAGACATTAGAATTCTCAATTCTCTACGACGTCTAGGTGAGAAAAGATTTTCAGGAGAAAGCAAATTATAATTATAATGATAATGATGTTTGTCTCTATTTTTCGTCATCTTTTGATGTCTTGCAATCGATTCATAAAAATTCTTCTTATCCAAAATTTCTCTGTATATTTTTTGATTATTTTGGTCTTTACTCTTATGAACCAATGAAATACCTATGATTTGATATATAATAAATTGTCCATCACCTTTTATACACAGACGGACTGGTTCGATAATTAATATGCCCTTTTTCATCAATTCTGTAAGAGTTAAATCTTTCTGAATCAGCATTATATCCAGATTCATTTCTCTCCTTTCAATAGAGGATATAGCAATTTCTCTTGGATTTCTCAATCTAAGCAAGAGACAATATACCTTGATATTATTGATCATTTTTTGATTCAAAGGATCGTCCCATCTCAATTGAAAAAGAAAATATCTTTTCAGGAAGAAATCGAGTTCGGCTTCCGTACTGCTCTTGTATTGTTTTTTCTTTTTACCTTTTTTCAGATCTGATCCCGTATAATATTGTTCAATATTTTTTTGTTCCTTTGATAGAATGGATTCAGGGTTCCTTTGGGTTTGGGAATCGGATACACGATTCCATTGACCTATGGTTTTTTTTTCTTCTTCATTACAATTCTCTAATTCAAGAGATTTTTTTCTCGTTGATGGTATAAAAGGATCCTTTTGTTGCTTTCTATGGATGTTTTTATTTTCACTAACATTTTCACTTAAATTAAAATTAAAAAAAAGTGACTTAATTGGTATAGCCCACGGTTTCATTTTATATGCATTAGAAAAGAAAAGAAATTCTGGGAAGAACCAAAGTTCCAGATTGGATATGGGATGATTTAGTATTTCTTCATTCATTCCCATCCAATCAAAAATATATTTTTTTTGATTGGATGGGTTGATTTCTTGATGAATTGTGAGATAAAAAAGACCCTTCTTATCAATTTTTGAAAAAATTGGATAATTGTTCCTTTCAGTCTTAGTATTTTTAGTACTACTGTTGGTACTCATATCGATCCAGACTCTAATGTCGACCTTTTTTTTAAGACAAAAATTGACAATTCTCCAATCAAAATATTTTCTATCCGGATTTTTATGCATATCCATAATATCATCTTTTAATAGATAATTAGTGATAGGGATATTCCCCCACATATCAACTAATTTATGTTTATGTATATTGTAATAATTATAAGTAGAATAAATTTCTTGGTTCTTATTTACTTGGAATGGTGACCCATAACTATATGAATCCTTCTTATCTTTATAATAGATAGATTTATATGATAAAAGATCATATCTATAGGTTTTTTTAAAATTCGATTTTTGATTTAGCAATAACAATACATAGGCTTCAGAATCATTTTCTCTTTTGTAATGAACTAATTGGTCTTTTTCATATGAATCACTTTTGCTTAAATTTTGATTTTCAACCCTACAATGTTGATTGACTCCATTTCGCCATTTTTGGGGTATTAATCTAGACCAATTTATCTCAGATAAATTGTATTGATATCGACTCTTTAACCAATTTTTCCATTCCTTCATTCTAGAATTATGAAGTTTCTTATGCTTTAATTGGGAATGAATTAGTCCTTGGGTTCGAAAAGAATCTTTTAGTTCATTATTAAGAAATAATGGTATTTCGTGATATTGAAGGAAAGATCGTAACTTATACAAATTAAGAACTTTGTTTTGTGATAATTTGTAAAAAACATAGGCTTGTGACAAAAAGGAAAAATAAAAAAAAATCTTCGAATTCTTATTAATATTATTATCAAAAAGTGAAAGTGACTTTTTTATAGTCGAAATAAAATGAATTTTTTTTTTTTTTTCAATTATTTCTTGATTTGGTTCATTATTGTAAATGTATGTATCAATAATTTTTTTGGGGGGTTCAAGAAAAGGTTCTGTATTGATACTGGGAATATTAATGATATATAGAAATATATCTATGTATATACTTTCCTTAAAAAAATTGAAAAAAGGATTTGATTTACGGATTAATCGAGCATTTCTTCTTTTTACTATCTGACAAAAATTTTTCTGTGGTTCTACTCTTTTAGCAACATAATTTGGTTTGTTCGGATTAATATTTATCTTTATAGTTCGAAAGTCGTTTTTCTTGTCTTTTGTAATTCGTTCTAGTTGATTTCTTATTGTGCTTGTTCTATCAGTCAGATCCTTCATTTTTTTTTCTGTCAGTGAAAAATTTGTCCAATCCATAGATCGGGTTTGAATGGATGATTTAGGAATAATCAGATTATTGATTCTAGAATCTTTTTCTTTTTTTATTTCACTCGAATCTTCTCTCAATCCAAATACTCGAATTGGATTTACTTTTGACAGTTTTTTTTTTCTAAATAGTATAAGGTTGTTGAGAATCCATTTTTTTGTTTCATTTGGGACCTTTCGAAAAAATTTTGTTCTTTCTTTGAAAATTGTTATAACTAGAAAACACCTTTTTCGAAATTTTCGAATTTTTTTTTCGAGTTCTTTTAAAATGGGTTCAAAAAAGGAAGGTCGTTTTCGGGGAGAACCAAAAGGAAGTTCAGTTTCCATTCCCCAAACAGTTAAAAAACAAAAATTTTCTTTTTGTTTTTGTTCTTTCTTTTTCATTGGTTCTCTCTGAGAAGGTCTTATCTTAGATCTGTGCCAAGGTTTCAGACAGAAAGGAAATAGTATCTTTATCTGAACACCGTCTGCTAACCAGTTTTTAGGAAATTCTTTTTCTGATAATTGAACACCATTATAGGTGCATTTAACATGCATTTCTCTATTCCACTCCTTTATATCCTCAGACCACTCTGGAAATTGGAGTAATAATAGACGGCTAATATTTTTTACTATTATAAATAAAGGTAATATTATATATTTTCTAAGAATCGACTGAGTTACTAACATGGAACCTCTTATTACTTGAGCAAATGGAATGGTATCCCAGGCTTCTGCTATTTCTATGCGTGCTTTTTCGTTTCTTTTTTCCTCTTCTATTTTGTACTCCTCTTTTTTATCTCCATCTTTTTTTTCTTCTTCTGTATAATTCGAAATTAAAAATTTGGTGTTTTTCTTTCTAAAAATTCCTTTTATTAGTTCGAAAATAGCAAAATCAAAATAGAAAAAATTAGATTTGTCTATTCTGTCTAAAAAAATAGGGGAATGGACATTTGCTTGGATCAGTTCCCAAATAACGATTTTACGTCTTTGAACACGCATAGAACCTTTGATTATGTCTCGACGAAAATCCGATTGTTGGGAATAACGTATCAAAGCCACTTCATCTGCTTGATCAGGATTATTCGCATCCTTGGTATTAGAATAATTATCTGTATTCCCTTGGCTATCAGTAAAAATAACGACACGTTTAGCTTTCCTTGAGCGAATTTGATGATCCACTGCCACGTCTTCTTCATTTTCTCTTTCTTGTTGTTCTAAATCATCGATTAGTTTGTATGACCATTGGGGGACTTTTTTACTGATTTCTTTTTTTCCAATAATTTTTGTTATAGTTCTTTGAGTGATGGAATCAGTTCTGACTTCATCGAATAAAAAATTTAAAACTTTTTCTCGACCTTTTGAATCAATTTGTTTGTGTTTTGGAAATAAAAAAATTCCTTTTAAAATGGATGTTGATTCTCCAGCCAATTCACTGATTAAAATAAGGAAATAACTAATTTCTGTTGATAATGATTTTTTAGTATTTAATTTCTGTTCAAATTTGTGGCAATTATAATGATTAAGAA